CTGTAGTGTTCGAGTGGATCCTGCTATTTCCTCTCGAACCATACTAATATTATTATTTGATCAGATCATTGAATCGTTTATTTCTCTTGGAATCCATTTAATTCTTATTTTTACACACGTCTTTTTTTGGGAGGTCTACATCCATTATGTGGCATAGGTGTTACATCACGTACGAAACTTAATAGTATACCACTTCTACGAATAGCCCGTAATGCTGCGTCTCTTCCGAGACCAGGACCTTTTATCATAACTTCTGCTCGTTGCATACCTTGATCTACTACAGTACGAATAGCATCTAAAGCGGCTGCTTGCGCAGCATAGGGTGTTCCCCTTCTTGTGCCTTTGAATCCAGAAGTACCGGCGGAGGCCCAAGAAACCACTCGACCTCGTACATCTGTAACAGTTACAATGGTATTGTTGAAACTAGCTTGAACATGAATAACTCCTTTTGGTATTCTACGTCCAGTCTTACGTAAATTAATACGCCCATTCCTACGCGAACCAATTCTTTGTATAGGTTTTGCCATATTTTATCATCTCATAAATATGAATCAGAAATATATAAAAAGATATGGAGATATCCATTTTATGTTAAAACAAATCTTTTATTTTTCCCCTCTTTGAGAAACTTTAGAAAGATTATCCTTGTCTCTGTTTATGTCTCGGATTGGAACAAATCACTATAATTCGTCCGCGCCTACGGATCAGTCGACATTTTTCACAAATTTTACGAACAGAAGCCCTTATTTTCATATTTCTTACTCCTTACTTTAATTTTGAATCTATTCCTTGGAAGAAAATAAGTCTCTTGTTTTTTTTTGCTTCAAATTGTATCTTTGATGAAAGGGATTTTTTCAAAAAGAATCCATCTAATCGTTCGAATCTTTGTTCCGAAGTCTATAAATTATACGTCCCCTGGTTGAATGAATAATATTGCCTTATTTCTATTTTGATTCTATCCCCCGGCAGTGTTTGTATCAAACTGCGTCGGATCTTCCCCGAAATATAACCTAGAATTAGATCTTCATTATATAAAATATAAACGGATTCGGAGAGCATACCATTGGGAAATGATTCAGTAATTAAACCTTCATGAATCATTTTTTTTTTCATTCCAGGAAACCTTTTTGAAGTATCAACTAATGGAGGAAGAGTTATATAACTCACCTTTCCTCTCTATTTCACAAATAGGAAGTTAGAGATAAAATTAGGATACCAGAGGAGGATCACCATATATAACACAAAATTTCTCCTCCAATTTTTTCTAGTCTAGCTTCTCGATCTGTCATTATGCCTCGAGAAGTGGAAAGAATTACAATTCCCATTCCACCTAAAATCTTAGGAATTTTTTTATAGTTGGAATAAATTCGTAGACCGGGTCGACTGATACGTTTTAAAATCGTTTTATATATTCCTTTCCTAGTTCTTTTATGGCGCAAGGTTGAAACCAAGAAATTTTTATTACTTTCCTGATGTTTCCGAACATTTTCAATAAAACCCTCTCGTAGGAGTATTTTAACAATGTTTTCGGTGATATTTGTGGATACTATTCGAACCGTTCCATTTTTACTCATGTTAGCATTTCTTATAGAAGTTATTATATCAGCAATAGCGTCTCTGCCCATGACGAATTATAATTATTGGTGCTTCCGAATTTGGATATAATCAACATGTTTTTTTATTTGAATACTTCAAAGTATTCATTATTTAATTAAATTTGAAATTTATTATTCAATTAATTATTAAATTTAGTAAAAGTATATGCGTGAGACACAATCTATTAATTGGGTTTATTTCAGATATCCTACTAGAACAATATCCTAATTTGATCTATGACTATGAGTCTTTATAATACCTCGGGAGCTAATGAAACTATTTTAGTAAAATTCAACTGTCTCAATTCCCGAGCAATCGCGCCAAAAACTCGAGTTCCTTTTGGATTTCCTTCTTGATCAATGACAACCGCTGCATTGTCATCATATCGTATTATCATACCGTTGTCACGTTTGAGTTCTTTACATGTACGTACAATTACAGCTCTTATTACTTCTGATCTTTCTAGAGGCATATTGGGCACTGCTTCTTTAATTACAGCAACAATAACGTCACCAATATGAGCATATCTATGATTACCAGCTCCTATGATTTGAATACACATTAATTCTCGAGCTCCACTGTTATCGGCTACATTCAAAAGGGTCTGAGGTTGAATCATATCATTTTTATTTGAATTTTTTATTTCAATGCAAAGAATGAGGAAAAAGAAGAAATAGTATTTGTCTAGAAATAAAGAAACTCGTGGTTGTTTTTTCATCCCTTTTTTATATTTAGTTTTACATCCCTATCCTGAAATAATAAATTGAGTTTTTATAGGCATTTTGCACGCAGCTATTGAAATTGCTGCTCTGGCTACAGTTTCTGAGACTCCGCCCATTTCGTAAAGTATTCGACCGGGTTTAACAACAGATACCCAATATTCGGGAGATCCCTTTCCCGACCCCATACGTGTTTCTGCGGGCCTTACTGTAATAGGTTTATCGGGAAAAACACGTACCCATATTTTTCCACCACGACGTGCATATCGTGTCATTGCTCTTCGTCCTGCTTCTATTTGTCTAGCAGTAATCCAAGCGGGTTCAAGTGCCTGAAGAGCATATCTGCCGAAGCAAATATGATTACCTCGGCAAGATATTCCTTTCATTCTTCCTCTATGTTGCTTACGAAATCTGGTTCTTTTGGGGTTATAGTTGATGGTTTTTTCCCACCTCTACTACAGAACCGGACATGAGAGTTTCTTCTCATCCAGCTCCTCACGAATGAAAGGATTCGATAATATTACGGATGCGCATGTATTTAATAACTAATACATTAAACTAAGTAATGGGATTTATTGATATTATATTTCATTTATTAGATAAGAAGCTGTATATACGGTTAGATTTGTCTATTTCTAGATATGGATAATGTTTCTTTTTTATACCGGATCCTTATTTTTTTTTTTTTACTTTTCTTAAAAAAAAATTATTGAATCAAGACAATATTGGAATCCAATAAATAATAAATAAGGGTTTCGCGGGCGAATATTGACTCTTTCCTTTTCCTGCTTTATTCGTAGGATCAATCCACAACCTCTCCGAGTAAAAAAAAAACGGTTCTTGGTTCATTCCGCCATCCCGCCTGCTCAATCATTTGGATTCTTTTAAATAGAATCCTATATAGTCACAGGTTTCGTCGTTCCTATAGCTTCTCCATTAATGATTAGGCCTGAACTCTGCAATGGAGCTCTCAACAAAATCTGTTTCCGAGTCAATCTCCTCAGTTTCTATTAACCGGAAGCTCTTTATTATTTATATATCATTTATTATTTATATATCAATCGATAGAATATTAAACAATATTAAAACAATATGAAATTAATGCTTTATTACACTGCCTTTTATTTATATGAGGTAATTCATAGACCATACATATTGGAATTATATATCATTGATATTTTTGTTCTCTCTTTCTATCACCTTTCCATTTATCCGCATCCCTTTCTTTTTTTTTATTTCAAATCCACAATCATATTTTTTTGTTATGGAACAATTCCAGTTGTTACAACTATATGATTGATCCAGTCATATAGTGACTGTTTTTGGGATCTCGACAATATGAAGCAATAAGTTAGTTATTAGTTTTTAATTTTTTTTATATAGTAGTTGTAGTTATTGAATTAATATTAGGGATCAGTCTTTTTTTGATCCTACTAAAAACTCTAAAGAAAAAACTAACGAGTCACACACTAAGCATAGCAATTATAAATAAAAAAAAGTTAATTTCTTTTTTATTCAACCTTATAGAATTTGAATTATTTTATTTTTTTGATTTAACAGAAAAACAGAAAAAGTTTCTAGTTTTTTGTTCTATATATCACTATATTACTGAATAGAATGACAAGATAAATAAAGGTCTATTATTCTTCATCCACAAATATCCAAATTTTGAGGCCTAGTACTCCATGGATAGTTCGAATTGTATAGGAACAATGATCAATTTTAGCGCGAATTGTTTGTAGAGGAACCCTACCTTCTCTGATCCATTCGACACGTGCAATTTCTTTTCCGTCAATACGTCCTGCAATTTGTATTTGAATTCCTTTTGTATCTGTTTGTTCAGTTAATTCAATAGCTCTTTTCATTGCCTTTCGAAATGAAACTCTATTTCTTAATTGAGAAGCCATATATTCTGCAAGAATATTGGGGTCTCCATAAGGTTTTTCTATTCGTGTGATAGCAATGTTGATTCTTCGGTTCACAGAACGAAATTCTTTTTGTACATTCATCTGTAATTCTTCGATTCCTCGTGTTCGGCCCTCTATTAATAAATTTGGGAATCCAATATGGATTATAACCTGGATTAAATCAATTCTTTTTTGAATTTCTATACGCGCAATTCCAATTCCTTCGAAACCTGAGGATATTCTTTTATTTTTTTGTACATAGTTCTTTATACAATTCCGTATTTTCTCATCTTCTTGTAGACCTACAGAAAAATTTTTTGGTTGTGCGAACCAAAAGGAATGATGATTTTGGGTTGTACCAAGTCTGAAACCAAGCGGATTTATTTTTTGTCCCATATTTTTTATTATATTATCTTTCCATCTATTTTTTTCTAAATATTAATCTAAATCTTAAATTCATCGAAAGATAATTTTGATTTATCTTTTAATACAATTGTTATATGACAAGTCGGCCTTTTTATCGGATAACTACGTCCTCGAGCTCTAGGTCTTAATTTTTTCACAAAAGAACCTCCATTGACTTCGGCTTTACTAATGAATAAATCGGTTTCGTTCAAACCCATATTATGACTAGCGTTTGCTGCTGCGGAATAAACCAATTTTAAAATGGGATAAGATGCTCGATAAGGCATAAGTTCCAATATCATAAGCGTTTCCTCATAAGAACGCCCGCGAATCTGATCAATTACTCTTTGCGCTTTGAAAACAGACATACATATATGTTGAGCTAAAACTTTGACTTCTCCACTCGAATTTGAGTTCTTTTTCTTTATCATAAGGTTATCTCCCGCCAATGAATGATAAGTATCTATTTTTTTTCCAAATTAACGACGAGATTTATTATCGTTTCTCGCATGTCTCGCGAAAGTCAGAGTCGGCGCGAATTCTCCCAATTTGTGACCTACCATACGATCTGTTATATAAATAGGTAAATGTTCCTTTCCATTATGAATAGCGATTGTATGGCCAATCATTTTGGGTATAATGGTAGATGCCCGAGACCAAGTTACTATTATTTCTTTCTCCTCCCTCATGTTGAGTTTTTCAATTTTTCTTGATAAATGATTAGCTACAAAAGGGTTTTTTTTTAGTGAACGTGCCACAGCTGATTACTCCTTTTTTTACATTTTAAAGATTGGCATTCTATGTCCAATAGAATATCTCGATCTAAGTATGAAGGTAAGAATAAATACAATAATGATGAATGGAAAAAAGAGAAAATCCTTTAGCTAGATAAGGGGCGGATGTAGCCAAGTGGATCAAGGCAGTGGATTGTGAATCCACCACGCGCGGGTTCAATTCCCGTCGTTCGCCCATCACATTATTTCAAATTCAAAAAATTCTATTTTCCATATTCCTATTTACGGCGACGAAGAATAAAACTATCACTATATTTTTTCCTTTTCCGACTTCTTCTTCCAAGCGCAGGATAACCCCAAGGAGTTGTGGGTTTTTTTCTACCAATTGGGGCTTTCCCTTCCCCACCTCCATGGGGATGGTCTACAGGGTTCATAACTACTCCTCTTACTACAGGACGCTTACCTATCCAACACTTCGATCCGGCTCTACCCAAACTTTGTTGATTCACCCCAACATTACCCACTTGTCCGACTGTTGCTAAGCAGTTTTTGGATATCAAACGGACCTCCCCGGATGGTAATCTTAATGTGGCTGATTTACCCTCTTTTGCGATCAGTTTCGCTACAGCGCCCGCCGCTCTAGCTAATTGTCCACCCTTTCCAAGCGTGATTTCTATGTTATGTATGGCCGTGCCTAAGGGCATATCGGTTGAAGTAGATTCTTCTTTTAAAAACCCCTTCCCAAACTGTACAAGCTTCTTCCAAAGCATACGGCTTTCTAGATGTATATGATGATATCTAGACAGATGGATCTTTATCTTATATGAATCGTATGATGAAGTACCACATGAGTGGATATATAGGAATCCAAATCTGCCGAATCACTCATGTATGATCTTCTACATCCTAGGTCTCCCCGTTCCATCATCTGGCTTATGTTCTTCATGTAGCATTCAGACCGAATGACTCTATGAAATTACGTCGATACTTCCACATATTACGGGTAACGTAGGAGACATCTCTATTTTTCCCCGGGGGGATCTTTATAATTACCACTGCTTAGCTTTCAATTCGCCTCTGACCATCAAATTAAATGTGAATAACCCGTCCTCCTCTCTTTGAAACAAGGGGCGCTTCCGGTTCTGTGCGTGCTTCAAACAATTTTGTCTTCTCCATATTACCATATCTCTAGAGTCAATAATTTTCTATGAGGAACTACTGAACTCAATCACTTGCTGCCGTTACTCAACAGTTTTCTGTTGAGGTCTATCCCATAGAGGTACTCAAATTGGATCAGTGATTGATTTCTAGGTTTCATCGTAAACCTAATTGGTTACTTCCAATTACGTAAATCAATAGTTCAAACCGCACTCAAAGGTAGGGCATTTCCCATTGATATAGGGACTTCTGTACCAGAAATAATGGTATCTCCAATTATAGCCCCTCTGGGGTGTAAAATATATCTTTTCTCACCATCCCCATAATGTATGAGACAAATGTATGCATTTCGATTAGGGTCATATTCTATGGTTACGATTCTACCAGATATGTCTTTTTCATTCCGTCGAAAATCGATTTTACGGTATAGACGCTTATGACCTCCCCCTCTATGTCTTGCGGTAATGATTCCTCTGGCATTACGACCTTTACCACAATGATGCTGTCCACAGATCAAATTATTTCGTGGATTGGATTTCATTTGACTGTCTATGGCTCTATTACGTGTGCTCGGGGTAGAAGTTTTGTATAAATGTATCGCCGTGTTATTAAGTATTTTGCTTTAAGTTCTTTTCTCTATAAGAGGTGGAATAGAATAACCCGGTTGAAGCGTAATGATCATACGTCTGTAATGCATTGTATGTCCCATAATAGGTCCTATTCTTCTACCCTTTCCTGGGAGTCGATGACTATTCATAGCTATTACCTTGACACCAAAGAAGAGTTCGACCCAATGCTTTATTTCTGTCCTAGTTGATCCTGATTCGACATTAGAAGTATATTGATTGTTCCCCAATAACCGAATACTTTTTTCTGTAAATACTGCATATTTGATTCCATCCATAACTCCATTTTCTTCCCTATGAGTTCCAGTATCGATAAGAATTCTAGTTCTTACTGTTCATATGTTATGGTATGAATATACCATACCAATTCGTTATGTATGGATGATGAGATTCCATTGATACAGAGCCAATTCCAATAGACTTATTGAACGTTCCCATTGGCGTGCATCCAGCAGGAATTGAACCTACGAATTTGCCAATTATGAGTTGGGCGCTTTAACCATTCAGCCATGGATGCTTAACAGGGCTCATTGTACATCGTGAATAACCAAATTCCAATTGAAATGAAATCTTTAGGAGGAATCAATGAAAATCTTTAGGAGGAATCAATGAAACGATATCAATTCAAATCCTGGATCTTCGAATTGAGAGAGATATTGAGTGAGATCAAGAATTCTCACTATTTCTTAGATTCATGGATCAAATTCGATTCAGTGGGATCTTTCACTCACATTTTTTTCCACCAAGAACGTTTTATGAAACTCTCTGACCCCCGAATTTGGAGTATCCTACTTTCACGTGATTCACAGGGTTCAACAAGCAATCGATATTTCACGATCAAAGGTGTAGTACTGCTTGTAGTAGTGGTCCTTATATCTCGTATTACCAATCGAAAGATGGTCGAAAGAAAAAATCTCTATTTGATGGAGCTTCTTCCTATACCTATGAATTCCATTGGACCCAGAAATGAGACATTGGAAGAATCTTTTTGGTCTTCCAATATCAATAGATTGATTGTTTCGCTCCTGTATCTTCCAAAAGAGAAAAAGATTTCTGAGAGTTGTTTCATGGATCCGCAAGAGAGTACTTGGGTTCTCCCAATAAATAAAAAGTGTATCATGCCTGAATCGAACCGGGGTTCGCAGTGGTGGAGGAACCGGATCGGAAAAAAGAGGGATTCTAGTTGTAAGATAGCTAATGAAACCGTAGCTGGAATTGAGATCTCATTCAAAGAGAAAGATAGCAAATATCTGGAGTTTCTTTTTTTATCCTATACGGATGATCCGATCCGCAAGGACCATGATTGGGAATTGTTTGATCGTCTTTCTCCGAGGAAGAAGCGAAACATAATCAACTTGAATTCGGGACAGCTATTCGAAATCTTAGGGAAAGACTTGATTTGTTATCTCATGTCTGCTTTTCGTGAAAAAAGACCAATTGAAGGGGAGGGTTTCTTCAAACAACAAGGAGCTGAGGCAACTATTCAATCAAATGATATTGAGCACGTTTCCCATCTCTTCTCGAGAAACAAGTGGGGTATTTCTTTGCAAAATTGTGCTCAATTTCATATGTGGCAATTCCGCCAAGATCTCTTCGTTAGTTGGGGGAAGAATCAGCACGAATCGGATTTTTTGAGGAACGTATCGAGAGAGAATTGGATTTGGTTAGACAATGTGTGGTTGGTAAACAAGGATTGGTTTTTTAGCAGGGTACGGAATGTATTGTCAAATATTCAATATGATTCCACAAGATCTATTTTCGTTCAAGTAACGGATTCTAGCCAATCGAAAGGATCCTCTGATCAATCCAGAGATCATTTCGATTCCATTAGAAATGAGGATTCAGAATATCACACATTGATCGATCAAACAGAGATTCAGCAACTAAAAGAAAGATCGATTCTTTGGGATCCTTCCTTTCTTCAAACGGAACGAACAGAGATAGAATCAGATCGATTCCCGAAATGCCTTTTTGGATCTTCCTCAATGTCCCGGCTATTCACGAAACGTGAGAAGCAGATGAATAATCATCTGCTTCCGAAAGAAATCGAAGAATTTCTTGGGAATCCTACAAGATCAATTCGTTCTTTTTTCTCTGACAGATGGTCAGAACTTCATCTGGGTTCGAATCCTACTGAGAGGTCCACTAGAGATCAGCAATTTTTGAAGAAAAAACAAGATGTTTCTTTTGTCCCTTCCAGGCGATCGGAAAATAAAGAAATGGTTGATATATTCAAGATAATTACGTATTTACAAAATACCGTCTCAATTCATCCTATTTCATCAGATCCGGGATGTGATATGGTTCCGAAGGATGAACCAGATATGGACAGTTCCAATAAGATTTCATTCTTGAAAAAAAATCCATTTTTGGATTTATTTCATCTATTCCATAACCGGAACAAAGGGGGATACACGTTACACCACGATTTTGAATCAGAAGAGAGATTTCAAGAAATGGCAGATCTATTCACTCTATCAATAACCGAGCCGGATCTGGTGTATCATAGGGGATTTGCCTTTTCTATTGATTCCTACGGGTTGGATCAAAAAAAATTCTTGAATGAGGTATTCAACTCCAGAGATGAATCGAAAAAGAAATCTTTATTGGTTCTACCTCCTCTTTTTTATGAGGAGAATGAATCTTTTTATCGAAGGATCAGAAAAAAATTGGTCCGGATCCACTGCGGGAATGATTTGGAAGATCCAAAACTAAAAACAGCGGTATTTGCTAGCAACAACATCATGGAGGCAGTCAATCAATATAGATTGATCCGAAATCTGATTCAAATCCAATATAGCATCTATGGGTACATAAGAAATGTATCGAATCGATTCTTTTTAATGAATAGATCC